TGTTAATGTAGCTTAATAAAATGCAAAGCACTGAAAATGCTTAGATGAGCTTCCTAGCTCCATAAACACAAAGGTTTGGTCCTGGCCTTTTTATTGTTTTGTAGCAAGTTTACACATGCAAGACTCCCCTCTCCAGTGAGAATGCCCTTAATATCGACCCAGATCAAGAGGAGCAGGTATTAAGCACACTTACTAGTAGCTCAAGATGCCTTGCTTAACCACACCCCGAAGGGATACAGCAGTGATAAAAATTTAGCAATGAACGTAAGTTTGACTAAGCTATGCTACTCCAGGGTTGGTAAATTTCGTGCCAGCCACCGCGGTCATACGATTAACCCAAACCAATAGACACCCGGCGTAATGCGTGATTAGAATCTAAACAAAAATAAAATCAAATAACAACTAAACTGTAAAAAGTAATAGTTGGAAACAAAAATAAACGACGAAAGTGATTTTATAGCCTTCGAACTCACGATAGCTAAGATCCAAACTGGGATTAGATACCCCACTATGCTTAGCCCTAAACCTAGATAATTTTATAACAAAATTATCCGCCAGAGAACTACAAGCCAGAGCTTAAAACTCAAAGGACTTGGCGGTGCTTTATACCCGCCTAGAGGAGCCTGTTCTATAATCGATAAACCCCGATAAACCTTACCACTCTTTGCCAACTCAGCCTATATACCGCCATCTTCAGCAAACCCTAAAAAGGAGCAAAAGTAAGCTCAATCATCACCATAAAAACGTTAGGTCAAGGTGTAGCCTATAGAGTGGAAAGCAATGGGCTACATTTTCTACTTTAGAACACACGAAAGCCCCTATGAAACCCTAGGGACCAAAGGAGGATTTAGCAGTAAATTAAGAATAGAGTGCTTAATTGAACGAGGCCATGAAGCACGCACACACCGCCCGTCGCCCTCCTCAAGTACTAAATATTAAGTATAAATAATTATCAAATAAGCAAGTATAAGAGGAGATAAGTCGTAACAAGGTAAGCATACTGGAAAGTGTGCTTGGACATTACAGAGTGTAGCTTAACTTAAAGCACTTGGCTTACACCCAAGAGATTTCATTCTATGACCACTCTGAGCCAATACTAGCCCTACCAAACCCACACTTAACCATAACTAACCACTAAACTAAAACATTCACCTCACAAATAAAAGTATAGGAGATAGAAATTTGTATTAGGCGCTATAGAAAAAGTACCGTAAGGGAAAGATGAAAGATTAATTAATAGCACAAAAAAGCAGAGATTACTACTCTTACCTTTTGCATAATGAATTAGCTAGAAAACCCTTAGCAAAAAGAATTTTAGTTAAAAACCCCGAAACCAGACGAGCTATCTACGAGCAGTTGCAAGAACGAACCCGTCCATGTAGCAAAATGGTGGGAAGACTTATAGATAGAGGTGAAAAGCCAACCGAGCCTGGTGATAGCTGGTTGTCCAGAATAGAATTTTAGTTCAACTTTAAATTTTCCTAAAGGATATCCAGCCCTAATGAAAATTTAAATGTTACTCTAAAGAGGGACAGCTCTTTAGAAACAGGGTACAGCCTTTTATAATGAGTAAGTCATTTTAAACCCATAGTTGGCTTAAAAGCAGCCATCAATTAAGAAAGCGTTAAAGCTCAACAATCAAAATTAACTTAATTCCTAAATTTAACAAACGAACTCTTATAAACCCCAACTGGACTAATCTATAAACTTATAGAAGAAATAATGCTAATATGAGTAACAAGAATTTTATTCTCCTTGCACAAGCCTATATCAGATCGGATGCCCGCTGATAGTTAACAATTAGTAATAGAAAAACTCTACAAATTAATCCTCTATTAACTTTTACTGTTGACCCAACACAGGTGTGCACTAATAGGAAAGATTAAAAGAAGGAAAAGGAACTCGGCAAACTTTAACCCCGCCTGTTTACCAAAAACATCACCTCTAGCATTACTAGTATTAGAGGCACTGCCTGCCCAGTGACAAACGTTTAACGGCCGCGGTATCCTGACCGTGCAAAGGTAGCATAATCACTTGTTCCTTAATTAGGGACTAGCATGAATGGCAACACGAGGGTTCAACTGTCTCTTCCTTCCAATCAGTGAAATTGACCTCCCCGTGAAGAGGCGGGGATAAAAAAATAAGACGAGAAGACCCTATGGAGCTTTAATTATTTAATTCAATATTTTCGCAACTTCCCTCCACAGGAGTCTAACCAAGAAAATTTCTGAATTAAAAATTTTGGTTGGGGTGACCTCGGAGCAAAAATCAACCTCCGAATGATTAAGGCCTAGACTCAACAAGTCAAAGCATAAATAATCATAAATTGACCCAAATCCTTTTTGATCAACGGAACAAGTTACCCTAGGGATAACAGCGCAATCCTATTTTAGAGTCCCCATCGACAATAGGGTTTACGACCTCGATGTTGGATCAGGACATCCCAATGGTGCAACCGCTATTAAAGGTTCGTTTGTTCAACGATTAAAGTCCTACGTGATCTGAGTTCAGACCGGAGTAATCCAGGTCGGTTTCTATCTATTAAGTATTTCTCCCAGTACGAAAGGACAAGAGAAATGGAGCCTACTGCCCTCCAGAGCTCTAAGTTTAAAAGATGAAATAATCTTAATCTTATACACTTACCCAAACATCACCCTAGACCAGGGTTTGTTAAGGTGGCAGAGCCCGGTAATTGCATAAAACTTAAAACTTTATAATCAGAGGTTCAACTCCTCTCCTTAACATTATGTTCCTAGTTAATACTTTCCTCTTAATTTTACCTGTCCTTCTAGCCATAGCCTTCCTAACTTTAGTAGAACGAAAAATCCTAGGCTATATACAACTTCGAAAGGGACCAAACATCGTAGGGCCCTATGGACTTCTTCAACCAATTGCAGACGCTATCAAACTATTCATTAAAGAACCCTTACGACCCCTAACATCATCATCTCTTCTTTTCATTATTGCCCCAACTCTAGCACTAACCTTAGCACTCTCGATATGACTCCCCATCCCCATACCATACCCACTTATTAACCTCAACATAGGCGTATTATTTATCCTAGCAACCTCCAGCTTAGCAGTCTACTCAATCTTATGGTCAGGCTGAGCATCCAACTCAAAATACGCACTATTTGGAGCCCTCCGAGCAGTTGCACAAACCATTTCATATGAAGTCACATTAGCAATTATTCTCTTATGTGTTCTATTAATAAATGGCTCATTTACACTTTCGTCTCTCATCACAACACAAGAATATATATGAATCCTCTTCCCAGCATGACCCTTAGCCATAATATGATTTATTTCAACCCTAGCAGAAACCAATCGAGCCCCTTTCGATCTTACTGAAGGTGAATCAGAACTTGTCTCTGGATTTAATGTAGAATACGCTGGTGGCCCATTCGCCCTATTTTTCTTAGCTGAATATACTAACATTATTATAATAAACGCCCTTACAACTATCTTATTCCTAGGCTCATTTCATAGCCAGACCAACCCAGAAATATTTACAATTAACTTTGCCGCTAAAACTCTCCTACTTACAATAACATTCCTATGAATCCGAGCATCTTATCCTCGATTTCGTTATGACCAACTTATACATCTTCTATGAAAAAGCTTCCTGCCCCTAACACTAGCCCTATGCATATGATACATTTCTATACCTATTATACTTTCAAGCATCCCCCCTCACATATAGAAATATGTCTGACAAAAGAGTTACTTTGATAGAGTAAATCATAGAGGTTCAAACCCTCTTATTTCTAGAACTATAGGCCTTGAACCTACTCCTAGGAACTCAAAATTCCCCGTGCTACCGAATACACCAAATTCTAAGACTACACAGTAAGGTCAGCTAAATAAGCTATCGGGCCCATACCCCGAAAATGTTGGTTTATACCCTTCCCGTACTAATTAACCCCCTAATCTTTTCCATCATTCTATTTACCCTATTCCTAGGCACAATAATTACTATATTTAGCTCCCATTGACTAACTATATGAATCGGATTAGAAATAAATATGCTAGCTATTATTCCTATCTTAATTAATAAAGCCACACCACGATCAACAGAAGCCGCAACTAAATATTTTCTAACACAAGCCACAGCATCAATAATCTTAATAATAGCAATTACACTCAACATTCTTGACTCAGGCCAATGAACATTAATTAACCCACAAAATCACTTCACACCAACCATAATTATACTGGCCCTAGTCATTAAGCTAGGAATAGCCCCCTTCCACTTCTGAGTCCCAGAAGTCACCCAAGGAGTCCCCCTAAAATCGGGCCTTATTCTTCTCACATGACAAAAACTAGCCCCTCTATCTATCCTCTATCAGATTTCTCCCTCAATCGATTCAACTATAATAATATTAGTAGCTATTCTCTCAATCATGGTTGGTGGCTGAGGAGGACTAAACCAAACTCAACTACGAAAAATCCTAGCATATTCCTCAATTGCTCATATAGGATGAATAGCAGCTATTATTACATTCAACCCCAACACTATAATTCTAAACCTAATCATTTACATTCTACTTACAATCCCCATATTCATAATATTTATTCAACATACAAGCACTACTACACTATCCCTATCACAAATATGAAACAAAACCCCATTAATAGTAACAACTATTCTAATCACCTTAATATCCCTAGGAGGCCTCCCCCCACTAACAGGCTTTATTCCAAAATGAATTATCATTCAAGAATTAACAAAAAATGGCAACATCATTATACCCACCATAATAGCTATACTAGCTCTCCTAAATCTCTACTTTTACCTACGCCTAATCTACTCTTCTTCACTAACAATATTCCCAACAACCAACAACTTAAAAATAAAATGACAATTCGAGCCAACAAAACGTATAACATTTATAGCCCCACTAATTATTTTATCAACAATATTTCTCCCCCTCACACCAATACTCTCAGTATTAAATTAACACCGAGGGGTTTAGGTTACATAGACCAAGAGCCTTCAAAGCTCTAAGCAAGTAAACTCTACTTAACCCCTGCTTAAGGACTGCAAATTAACTTTACATCTCCTGAATGCAAATCAGGTGCTTTAATTAAGCTAAATCCCCCTAGATTGGTGGGATCCAACCCCACGAAATTTTAGTTAACAGCTAAATACCCTAATCAACTGGCTTCAATCTACTTCTCCCGCCGTAAGAAAAAAAAAGGCGGGAGAAGCCCCGGCAGAATTGAAGCTGCTCCTTTGAATTTGCAATTCAATATGAAATTTCACCTCAGGGCTTGGTAAAAAGAGGGCTCAACCTCTGTCTTTAGATTTACAGTCTAATGCTTACTCAGCCATTTTACCTCTACTTATGTTCATCAATCGTTGATTATTTTCTACCAACCACAAAGACATCGGAACTCTTTACCTTTTATTTGGAGCCTGAGCTGGAATGGTAGGAACAGCCCTTAGTCTGTTGATCCGAGCAGAATTGGGTCAACCTGGGACTTTACTTGGAGACGATCAAATCTATAATGTTATTGTTACCGCACATGCCTTTGTAATAATTTTCTTCATAGTTATACCTATCATGATTGGAGGCTTCGGGAACTGACTGGTCCCCCTGATAATTGGAGCCCCTGACATAGCCTTTCCCCGAATAAACAATATAAGCTTTTGACTCCTCCCACCATCTTTCCTTCTTCTATTAGCCTCATCTATAGTAGAAGCTGGCGCAGGGACTGGTTGAACTGTCTATCCACCACTCGCTGGTAACTTAGCTCATGCGGGGGCCTCAGTTGACCTTACTATCTTTTCCCTACACTTAGCTGGAGTTTCTTCTATTTTAGGGGCCATTAATTTTATTACTACAATTATCAACATAAAACCTCCTGCTATATCTCAGTATCAAACACCCCTATTTGTATGATCCGTTCTCATTACAGCTGTACTTCTACTTCTCTCTTTGCCAGTTCTAGCTGCCGGTATTACAATACTCTTAACGGACCGAAACTTAAATACAACCTTCTTTGATCCAGCAGGTGGCGGGGACCCCATTCTCTACCAACACTTATTCTGATTCTTCGGTCACCCTGAAGTATACATTCTTATCTTACCAGGATTTGGAATAATTTCTCTTATTGTAACCTACTATTCTGGGAAAAAAGAGCGATTTGGATATATAGGAATAGTGTGAGCTATGATATCAATTGGCTTCCTTGGATTTATTGTTTGAGCCCACCATATATTCACGGTAGGTATAGACGTGGACACACGAGCCTATTTTACTTCAGCCACTATAATTATCGCTATTCCTACAGGGGTAAAAGTATTTAGTTGACTTGCAACTCTTCACGGCGGTAATATCAAATGAGCTCCAGCAATACTTTGGGCCTTAGGCTTTATTTTCGTATTTACAGTTGGAGGTCTCACAGGAATTGTGCTGGCTAATTCTTCTCTAGACATTGTTCTGCATGACACATACTATGTAGTAGCTCACTTCCACTACGTACTAACTATAGGAGCTGTATTCGCCATTATAGGGGGATTCGCTGATTGATTCCCTTTATTCTCAGGCTACACCCTTGACCAAACCTGAGCAAAAATTCACTTCACCGTAATATTCGTAGGAGTCAACTTAACTTTCTTCCCACAACACTTCCTTGGGCTTTCCGGTATACCCCGACGATACTCAGACTACCCAGACGCCTACACAATATGAAACACCGTCTCATCCATAGGCTCATTCATCTCTCTAACCGCTGTAATAGTAATAATCTTTATAATCTGGCAAGCCTTCGCCTCAAAACGAGAAGTAGAAACTGTTGAACTTACTACTACCAATCTAGAATGACTCCATGGATGTCCACCCCCATATCACACATTCGAGGAGCCAGCCTATGTGAAAGCCTAACTCAAGAAAGGAAGGAATCGAACCCCCTAAGACTGGTTTCAAGCCAGCCGCATAACCATTATGACTTTCTCAATAAGATATTAGTAAAACTATTACATAACTTTGTCGAAGTTAATTTATAGGTTCAACGCCTATATATCTTTATGGCATACCCTTTTCAGCTAGGCTTTCAAGATGCCTCATCCCCCATTATAGAAGAGCTTCTCCACTTCCATGACCACACGCTCATAATCGTCTTCTTAATCAGCTCACTGGTCCTTTATATTATCTCACTTATGCTAACTACAAAACTTACGCATACAAGCACGATAGACGCTCAAGAAGTAGAAACTATCTGAACTATTCTTCCCGCTATTATTCTAATTATAATCGCTCTCCCCTCTCTGCGAATCCTATATATAATAGATGAAATTAATAACCCTTCCTTAACAGTAAAAACAATAGGACATCAATGGTACTGAAGTTATGAATATACAGACTACGAAGATTTAAGCTTTGACTCCTACATAGTTCCTACATCTGACCTTAACCCTGGCGACCTACGACTTCTAGAAGTTGATAATCGGGTTGTTCTTCCAATAGAACTTCCTATCCGCATGCTAATCTCTTCAGAAGACGTACTTCACTCTTGAGCTGTACCATCCCTAGGATTAAAAACAGATGCTATCCCAGGGCGCTTAAATCAAGCTACCCTCATCTCCACTCGACCAGGACTCTTTTACGGTCAATGCTCAGAAATTTGTGGCTCAAACCATAGTTTTATGCGTATTGTTCTTGAGATAGTCCCACTTAAGCACTTTGAGAACTGATCCTTATCCATGATTTAAACTCATTATGAAGCTAAACTAGCGCTAGCCTTTTAAGCTAGAGAATGAGAGCTAAATAATACTCTCCATAATGGAATGCCACAACTCGACACATCCACATGACTGGTAACTATTATCGCTATAATCCTTACGTTATTTGCCCTAATTCAACTTAAATTTCACAAATACTCCTATCCATTAAGCCCAACACCAAAAATATTCAAATCTACTTCTTTCCCCACCCCATGAGAAACAAAATGAACGAAAATTTATTCTCCTCTTTTATTACCCCAACAATAATAGGCTTACCAATTGTAATCCTAATCATTATATTCCCAACCCTTCTATTTCCTACCCCTACCCGACTAATTAACAACCGATTAGTCTCAGCCCAACAATGATTAGCCCAACTAATTCTAAAACAAATAATAATAATACACTCCCCCAAAGGACGAGCCTGATCCCTTATACTAGTCTCTTTAATTATATTTATTGGCTCAACTAATCTTCTAGGTCTCTTACCCCATTCATTTACACCAACAACTCAATTATCAATAAACCTAGCAATAGCCATCCCACTGTGAGCAGGAGCTGTAATTACAGGCTTCCGTTACAAAACTAAAGCATCGCTAGCTCACTTTCTCCCACAAGGGACCCCTGTACCCCTTATTCCTATACTAGTAATTATTGAAACAATTAGCCTATTCATTCAACCCATAGCCTTAGCCGTACGACTCACAGCCAACATTACAGCAGGCCACTTACTAATACATCTTATTGGAGGCGCAGCACTTGCCCTAATCTCAATTAGTCCAACAACAGCCCTAATCACTTTTATTATTCTTATTCTCTTAACAATCCTAGAATTTGCTGTAGCCCTAATTCAGGCCTACGTTTTTACCCTTCTTGTAAGCCTATATTTACATGATAACACCTAATGACCCACCAAACCCACGCTTATCACATAGTTAACCCAAGCCCATGACCACTCACTGGAGCCTTATCTGCCCTACTTATGACATCAGGCCTAGCCATATGATTCCACTTCAACTCCCCCTCACTTCTTCTAATTGGCTTGTTAACAAACACACTCACTATATATCAATGATGACGAGATATTGTGCGAGAGGGCACATTTCAAGGCCACCATACTCCCATCGTTCAAAAAGGTTTACGGTATGGAATAATTCTATTTATTGTTTCAGAAGTCTTTTTCTTCGCAGGCTTCTTCTGAGCTTTCTACCACTCAAGCCTAGCCCCTACACCAGAACTAGGAGGTTGCTGACCTCCAACAGGTATTAAACCTCTTAATCCCCTTGAAGTCCCCCTACTTAATACCTCAGTCCTTCTAGCCTCAGGAGTCTCAATTACCTGAGCCCATCACAGCTTAATAGAGGGCAATCGTAAAAATATGCAACAAGCTTTAGCAATCACTATCCTCCTGGGTATCTACTTCACTCTACTTCAAGCATCAGAATATTATGAAACGTCATTCACTATTTCAGATGGAGTTTATGGCTCAACATTCTTTATGGCTACAGGATTTCATGGTCTCCATGTAATTATCGGCTCTACTTTCCTTACAGTTTGCCTTTTACGACAACTCCACTTCCACTTCACATCAAGTCACCATTTTGGCTTTGAAGCAGCTGCATGATATTGACACTTCGTAGATGTCGTCTGACTATTCCTGTATGTATCAATTTATTGATGAGGATCATACTCTTTTAGTATTAACTAGTACATCTGACTTCCAATCAGTTAGTTTTGGTATAAATCCAAAAAAGAGTAATTAACCTAATTCTAGTACTATTAATTAATATATCAATCTCCCTAATCGTGGTAACCATTGCATTTTGACTCCCTCAATTAAATATCTACTCAGAAAAAACAAGCCCCTACGAATGCGGATTTGACCCTATAGGATCAGCACGACTTCCCTTCTCAATAAAATTTTTCCTAGTAGCAATTACATTCTTATTATTCGATCTAGAAATTGCTCTTCTTCTACCTCTTCCATGAGCCGCACAATTCAACAACCTAAACCTAGTTCTCATTATAGCACTCATGCTTATCTCTATCCTAGCCCTAGGACTGGCCTATGAATGAATCCAAAAAGGCCTAGAATGAGTAGAATATGATAATTAGTTTAATTAAAATAAATGATTTCGACTCATTAGACTATGGTAAAACCATAATTATCAAAATGCCTTCAATCTACATCAATATCTTCCTAGCATTTATCTTTGCCCTCTTAGGTATACTAGTTTACCGATCCCATTTAATGTCTTCTCTTTTATGCCTAGAAGGAATAATATTATCACTATTTATTTTAATTACATTAACAGCTCTAAATATGCACTATACATTATCTTTTATATTCCCAATTGTTCTCTTAGTATTTGCGGCCTGCGAGGCCGCAATTGGGCTAGCCCTACTTGTCATAGTATCTAATACCTATGGCATGGACTATGTCCAAAATCTTAACCTTCTACAATGCTAAAAACCATTATTCCCACAATTATACTCATTCCCACTGTATGATGATCTAAAAGTCACATAATCTGAATCAACGCAACAGTCTACAGCCTTCTAATCAGCCTAACTACTTTTCTCCTACTTAACCAGCCTAACGACACTAATTTAAATCTATCAACCACATTCTTCTCAGATGCCCTTTCTACTCCTCTTTTGATACTAACAGTTTGACTCCTACCCCTAATAATCCTAGCAAGCCAACATCATTTAGGTAAAGAATCATTACTACGCAAAAAAACGTATATCTCCCTTCTTATCTCCCTACAAATCTTCCTAGTTATAACATTTTCAGCCACAGAACTTATTTTATTTTATATTCTATTTGAAGCAACACTTATCCCTACACTAATTATTATCACACGGTGAGGTAATCAAACAGAACGACTCAATGCAGGAACTTACTTTTTATTTTATACCCTTATAGGATCGCTCCCCTTACTAGTTGCCCTAATTCATCTTCAGAATTCCATTGGATCCCTTAATTTTCTTCTAATTCAACTCTCCAACGAATCCCTACTAGCATCATGATCTAATTCACTATTATGACTGGCATGTATAATAGCATTTTTAGTTAAAATACCACTCTATGGTCTTCACCTCTGACTGCCAAAAGCCCACGTTGAAGCCCCCATTGCAGGTTCTATAGTCCTAGCAGCCATTTTACTTAAACTAGGGGGATATGGTATAATACGTGTTACTATTTTACTCAACCCCATCACAGAATATATGGCCTACCCATTTCTCATACTCTCCCTATGAGGTATGATCATAACTAGCTCTATTTGCCTTCGACAAACAGACCTAAAATCACTAATTGCTTACTCTTCAGTAAGTCACATAGCCTTAGTAATCGTCGCGATTCTAATTCAAACTCCATGGAGTTTTATAGGAGCTACAGCATTAATAATTGCCCATGGCCTTACCTCCTCCTTATTATTTTGTCTAGCTAACTCCAATTATGAACGTGTCCACAGTCGAACTATACTTTTAGCTCGAGGATTACAAACGGTTCTCCCCTTGATAGCAGCGTGATGACTACTCGCCAGCCTCACCAATCTAGCCCTGCCACCAACCATCAATCTTCTAGGAGAACTTCTCATCGTTATAGCATCTTTCTCATGATCTAACCTCACCATTATCCTCATAGGAACTAATATTCTAATCACAGCACTCTACTCTCTCTACATACTGTCAACCACCCAACGAGGGAAATTTACATATCATACAAATAATATTTCCCCTACATTCACTCGAGAAAATACTCTCATAATTCTTCACCTAGCCCCTCTACTCCTCATATCTATTAATCCTAAGATCATCCTGGGCCCAATGCTCTGTAAATATAGTTTAAAAAAAACATTAGATTGTGGATCTAATAATAGAAGATTGTATCTCCTTATTTACCGAGAATGCTTGCAAGAACTGCTAATTCATGCTCCCATGACTAACCCCATGGCTTTCTCAACTTTTAAAGGATAGAAGTAATCCGTTGGTCTTAGGAGCCAAAAAATTGGTGCAACTCCAAATAAAAGTAATTAACCTATTCTCTACTTCAATAGCCGTCTCAATCATTATTCTAGTTTTCCCAATCATAATCTCATTTACTAATATTTTCAATCACAGCAACTACCCTTATTATGTAAAAACCTCAGTATCCTATGCATTTATAATTAGTCTTATCCCAACACTAATCTTCATTATCTCAAACCAAGAGACAATAGTATCCAACTGACACTGAATAACAATTCATACCCTGAAACTTTCAACCAGCTTTAAACTAGATTATTTCTCTATACTATTTACCCCAATCGCACTATTCGTAACATGATCGATTATAGAATTTTCTATATGGTATATACACTCAGACCCTAAAATCAATCAATTCTTTAAATACCTACTTATATTTCTGATTACCATACTCATTCTAGTTACCGCTAACAATCTCTTCCAGTTGTTCATTGGATGAGAAGGGGTAGGGATTATATCATTCCTCCTTATCGGCTGATGACATGGTCGAACAGATGCTAATACCGCAGCCTTACAAGCCATTCTTTATAACCGCATTGGGGATATCGGCTTCATTATGGCTATAGCCTGGTTCGCTATTAATCTTAACACATGAGAATTCCAACAAATATTTATATCAGATAATAACATTACTATCCTCCCACTAATTGGTTTAATCCTAGCTGCTACAGGTAAATCCGCACAATTTGGTCTTCACCCATGACTCCCTTCAGCAATAGAAGGTCCAACTCCAGTATCCGCTTTACTTCACTCAAGCACAATAGTAGTAGCCGGAGTTTTCCTCCTCATCCGTTTTCACCCTCTATTAGAGAATAATAAAACTGCTCAAACATTAATTTTATGCCTAGGAGCAATCACCACCCTATTTACCGCCCTATGTGCCCTTACACAAAATGATATTAAAAAAATCGTAGCCTTCTCCACTTCAAGTCAACTAGGCCTAATAATAGTAACAATCGGAATCAACCAACCCCACCTAGCATTCCTACATATCTGTACTCACGCTTTCTTCAAAGCTATACTCTTTTTATGCACAGGGTCAATTATTCATAGTCTTAACGATGAACAAGATATCCGAAAAATAGGAGGACTATACAAAACTCTCCCCTTCACATCTTCTGCTCTTACTATTGGCAGCCTAGCCCTCACTGGTATACCATTCCTAACAGGCTTTTACTCGAAAGACCTAATTATCGAATCCGCAAATACGTCTTATACCAACGCCTGAGCCCTTATTATTACTCTCATTGCCACCTCCCTTACAGCCGTCTATAGCACACGAATTATCTTTTTCGCCCTCCTAGGACAACCTCGCTATCCTACTCTTATTATTATTAACGAAAATAACCCATCATTGATTAACTCTATTAAACGTCTCGCACTTGGAAGCATTTTTGCAGGCTTCCTAATTACTAATTTAATCTCACCAAATAATATTCCCCAAATAACCATGCCTTTATATATAAAATTAACCGCCCTATTTGTCACCATTTTAGGCTTCTCTATTGCCATAGAACTTAATCAACTTAGCTTACACCTAAAAATAAGTACACAATCCAACTCCTTCAATTTCTCAAATATACTAGGATTTTTTCCCGCTACAATACACCGCCTCTTACCCTATATTAATCTCTCAGCAAGCCAAAATGTAGCAACACTACTCTTAGACATAACTTGAACTGAAAAAGCAATCCCAAAGAACATCTCAGATTTTCAAATCCTTGCATCAACCTCTGTGTCCTCACAAAAAGGCCTCATCAAATTTTACTCCTTGTCTTTCCTAATTTCTATACTCTTAGCCCTATTTATCCTAGCCTAACCCCCACGAGTAATTTCAATAACAATAAAAATGCTCACAAACAAGGACCAACCAGCAACTACTATTAATCAACTCCCGTAACTATATAACGCTGCCACTCCCATAGAATCCTCTCGAACTAGACCCACATCATCCCCTTCAAAAATGACCCAATCACCTATGTTTTTAAAACTAACCACAACCTCTACTTCATCACTCATTGCTATAAACACTACTAACCCTGCCTCTAACAACACGCCCAAAACAAACATACTAAAAATCATAATATCTGACCCTCAAGTTTCAGGATACTCCTCAGTCGCCATTGCAGTCGTATAACCAAATACTACTAATATTCCCCCTAAATAAATCAAAAACATTATTAAACCCAAAAACGAACCCCCAAAACTCAAAATAATACCACATCCCACCCCACCACTAACAATTAACCCAAGCCCCCCATAAATAGGAGATGGCTTAGAAGCGAATCCCACAAAACCAATTACAAACATTACACTCAACAAAAATACTACATATGTCATAGTTCTTACTTGGACTCTAACCATGACTAATGACATGAAAAATCACCGTTGTATTCAACTATAAGAACCTAATGACCAACATTCGTAAAACTCATCCCCTATTAAAAATTGTTAACCACTCCCTAATTGACCTTCCCGCCCCCTCAAACATCTCAGCCTGATGAAACTTTGGCTCCCTATTAGGATTGTGCCTAATAATCCAAATTCTAACTGGCCTGTTCCTAGCTATACACTATACATCAGATACAGCTACAGCATTCTCCTCAGTTACACATATCTGCCGAGACGTAAACTACCGCTGGCTAATTCGTTACCTACACGCTAACGGAGCATCAATATTCTTTATTTGCTTATATATACACGTAGGCCGTGGAATCTACTACGGCTCATATACTTACCTAGAAACCTGAAATATTGGCATTATTCTACTATTTGCAGTAATAGCCACAGCATTTATAGGATATGTCCTCCCATGAGGACAAATATCATTCTGAGGTGCTACTGTAATTACTAATCTTTTATCAGCCATTCCCTACATTGGAACAACCCTAGTTGAATGAATCTGAGGAGGTTTTTCAGTTGACAAAGCTACACTCACCCGATTCTTCGCTTTTCACTTCATTCTCCCATTTATCATTGCAGCACTAGTAATAATTCACTTACTTTTCCTTCATGAAACTGGCTCTAATAATCCATCAGGCATCCCATCAGACTCTGATAAGATTCCATTCCACCCCTATTATACAATTAAAGATGTCCTAGGATTTCTCATAGTCATCCTCCTACTTATACTTCTAGTCTTATTCTCCCCTGACCTTCTCGGTGACCCAGATAACTATACCCCTGCTAATCCTCTCAACACCCCTCCTCACATTAAACCTGAATGATACTTTCTATTTGCATACGCCATTTTACGCTCCATCCCAAATAAACTAGGAGGTGTTCTAGCCTTAGTCATATCAATTCTCATCCTAACAATTATCCCCTTCCTCCACATATCCAAACAACGCAGCATAATATTCCGACCTATTAGCCAAGTTCTTTTCTGAATTCTCGTTGCAGACCTTCTGACACTCACATGAATTGGAGGACAACCTGTTGAATACCCATTTATTACTATTGGACAAGTAGCATCTATCCTTTACTTCTCCATCATCCTTATCCTTATACCTCTCGCAAGCTTAATCGAGAATAAAATCCTTAAATGAAGGCCCCAGTAGTATAAAATATTACCCTGGTCTTGTAAACCAGAAATGGAGATTAACTCACCCTGGGACATCAGAGAAGAGGCCTACGCCCCACCATCAGCACCCAAAGCTGAAATTCTCTTTAAACTATTCTCTGCTTTCCTCCTAATAACAAATTCAAGTGCTTTGTCACTATTGACGAAAATTCCCTTTACACTATGTAATTCGTGCATTAATGCTTTTCCCCATTAACATGCTTTAGTACTATCAATCCATAATCAACATAGACCATTATATGTTTAATCGTACATTAAAGCTTTACCCCATGCATATAAGCTAGTACATTCCTGCTTAATAGGACATAGCACATACACCTACTCAACTCCACAAAACCTTATCACCAACACGGATATTCAAACCCATTACCCAGCTTGATCAACATCCAGACATTCATTTCTTGATCGGACATAGACCATCCAAGTCAAATCTTTTCTTGTCCATATGACTATCCCCCTCCCCCAGGAGTCTCTTAATCTACCATCCTCCGTGAAACCAGCAACCCGCCCACCTCGTGTCCCTCTTCTCGCTCCGGGCCCATAACACTTGGGGGTTTCTAGCCTGAAACTATAACTGGCATCTGGTTCTTACCTCAGGGCCATGACCCTAAGATCGCCCACACGTTCCTCTTAAATAAGACATCTCGATGGACTAATGACTAATCAGCCCATGCTCACACATAACTGTGGTGTCATGCATTTGGTATTTTTTAATTTTGGGGTATGCTTGGACTCAGCATGGCCGCGGCGGGCCCTGACCCGGTGCACTTATTGTAGACGAGCACCTCGATGTACATTCTCCACCCTCATAATTATGTGCCGGGACTATCTTTTCATGCTTGACGGACATAAAAGAATTTTCACCCACGTTTACGCGCACGTACACCCACGTTTACGCGCACGTACACCCACGTTTACGCGCACGTACACCCACGTCTACGCGCACGTACACCCACGTTTACGCGCACGTACACCCACGTCTACGCGCACGTACACCCACGTCTACGCGCACGTACACCCACGTCTACGCGCACGTACGCGCACGTACACCCACGTCTACGCGCACGTACACCCACGTGCGATTTCACGTTCATAATTGAATATATCCGCAAACCCCCCCTACCCCCCCCAAAAGTAAATTCATTGTCTTGAGACAATGAATACGGCTATTTACTATAAATTCCTGCCAAACCCCAAAAACAAGAACCTCGACATAGCACTTACTTTCTCCACTTAACTTTCCTAAATTAAAAGTACCCTTCTCCACAACCCTAATTAAATTTTTCCAAAAAAAATCTCCTAAATTTCTAGTCCAAATTTGTAAATTTTCCATTTTTTTTGCAATTTAAAACGCACCTTCACAATACTGACATAGCACTCAGCCTTTTATTTTTCCTCCAACAGGCATAACCCTAATTAAATTTTAACAATCTCAATATTAACTAAAAATATTCTTACACCGGTA